ATATTTGGCAGATATTAAAAAGAATAAATGTTAGATTAATCCGTAAATCACATTATTTTATAAAATTTTTCATTGAAAGGATATACGTAAATATGTTTATATCTATGATTAATATTCCTATCATCAATACACAACTTTTTGTTGAATCAACAAAAAAAATTATTAATAAATACATTAACAATAATGAAGCAAATCAAGAAAGAATTGATAAAACAAATCAAAGTCAATTTATTTCGACTATAAAAAAGTCACTTTATAATACTAATATTAGTAACAAGAATTCAAATACTTTTTGTGACTTATCTTACTTTTCACAAGCATATGTATTTTATAAAATATCACAAAGTCAACTTATTAACTTATATAAGTTAAAATCTGTATTTCAATATAACGGACCATCTTTTTTTCTTAAGAAGGAAATAAAGGATTTTTTTTTTGTAACACAAGAACTATTTCATTCGGAATTTAGACATAAAAATCTTTTAAATTCTGGAATGAATCAATGGACAAATTGGTTAAGGCGTCATTATCAATATGATGTATCTCAGATTAAATGGTCTAGGTTAGTACCACAAAAGTGGCGAAATATATTGAATCAACACCGTATAGATCAAAATAAAGATTTATATAATTTATATGAAAAAGATCAATTAATTCACTACGAAAAAAAAATGGAAAGAGATTCATTATTGAATCAAAGGGATAATTTTCAAAAACAATATAGATATGATCTTTTAGCATATAAATCTATTAATTATGACGATAAGAAGGACTCGTCTATTTATGGATCACCATTACAAGTAAAAAATAACAGAAATATTTTTTATAATTACAACACACATAAAGACAAATCATTTAATATGCTGGAAGGTATTCCTATTATCCCTATCAATAATTATTTAGTAGAAGATGATATTATAGATATGGAGAAAAATCCGGATAGAAAATATTTTGATTGGAGAATTCTCAACTTTTGTCTTAAAAAGAAGGTCGATATTGAAACCTGGATCGATATTGATACTGCCACTAAGAGTAATAAATATAGTAAGAGCAGGGTTAATAAGTATCAAATAATTGATAAAATCAATAAGAAAGGTCTTTTTTATGTCACGATTCAGCAAGATCAAGAAATCAACCTATCCAATGAAAAAAGGGTTTTTGATTGGATGGGAATGAATGAAGAAATACTAAGTCGTCCCATATCAAATCTGGAACTTTGGTTCTTCCCAGAATTTTTGATACTTTATAATACGTATAAAATTAAACCGTGGGTTATACCAATTAAATTACTGCTTTTTAATTCTAATATAAATGAAAATGCGAGTGAAAACAAAAGCATCGCTGGAAATAAAAAAGGAGATCCTTTTATACCATCGAATGAAAAAAAATCTCTTGAATTAGAAAACCGAAATCAAGGGGAAAAAGAATCCGCGGGCCGAGCGGATCTTAACTCAGCTCTTTCAAACCAAGAAAAAGATGCTGAAGAGGATTATACGGGATCGGACATGAAAAAATATAGAAATAAAAAGCAATACAAGATCAATACAAAAGCGGAGTTTGATTTCTTCCTAAAAAGGTATTTGCATTTTCAATTGAGGTGGGATGATTCTTTAAATAAAAAAATAATTAATAACATCAAAGTATATTGTCTCCTGCTTAGACTGATAAATCCAAGAGAAATTACTATATCCTCTATTCAAAGGGGCGAAATGAGTCTGGATATTCTGATGATTCAGAAAGATTTAACTCTTACAGAATTGATTAAAAGGGGAATTTTGATTATTGAACCAATTCGTATATCTATAAAAAATGATGGAAAATTTATTATGTATCAAACGATCGGTATTTCATTAGTTCATAAAAGTAAACACCCAATTAATCAAAGATACCGAGAAAAAAAACATGTTTATAAGAATTATGATGAAGTCATTAGAAAATATAAAAAAATGACTGGAAATAGAGATAAAAATCACTATGATTTGTTTGTTCCTGAAAATATTTTATCACCTCGACGTCGTAGAGAATTGAGAATTCTAATTTGTTTCAATTCTAAGAATAGACATAGAAATGCAGCAATTTCTAATGGGAATAAGGTAAACATTCAAGTTTTGGATAAAAAAAGCAAAAAATATAAAAAAAGACTTATTAAATTAAAGTTATTTCTTTGGCCCAATTATCGAGTAGAAGATTTAGCTTGTATGAATCGTTATTGGTTTAATACCAATAACGGCAGTCGTTTCAGTATGGTAAGAATACATATGTATCCGCGATTGAAAATTCATTAATAGTAAATTTTTACTATAATTTCCCATACCATATCTGGTCTATGAGGACAAAGAGAGGCACACATGCATTGTCTTACATTCCATTCTGATACATGATACTAATTTAATGACATCTCAATTATATCTAGAAATGAATCGACAAAATATTCTTATTTTAGGTCTAATCTTTTGTGAGTGCAGAAAACAACCATGCTTTTGTATACCTTTTCAAATCGAATTAAAAAATTTAAATTGAATTGATTAAATTTTATTAATAAAAAAATTAAGATTGTTGTATATACAAAATAAAAATGAGGGGCATTATTATTACTGATCAATAAAGATATCTATCAATAAAAATATCTTAAAATAATAAAGAGGGGGTAGAGAAGATTTCATTTTATGGTAAAAAATTCATTCATCTCAGTTATTTCACAAGAAGAAAAAGAAGAAAACAGAGGGTCTGTTGAATTTCAAATAGTTCGTTTCACAAATAGGATACGAAGACTTACTTCACATTTACAATTACACAAAAAAGACTATTTATCTCAGAGAGGTTTACGTAAAATTCTGGGAAAACGTCACCGACTGCTGTCTTATTTGTCAAAGAAAAATATAATATGTTATAAAGAATTAATTAATCAGTTGGATATTCGCGAGTCAAAAACTCGTTAATTTTAACAGGTATTTTGAATTATTTGATTTATGAAATCTTGAATTTTAATGAACTTTTTTTCGTTTTCAGCAATCCATGAAATAATGAATCGAGGAAAAACCTATGAATATACCAGCTACAAGAAAAGACCTCATGATAGTCAATATGGGCCCACACCACCCATCAATGCATGGTGTTCTTCGACTCATCATTACTCTAGATGGTGAAGATGTTATTGACTGTGAACCAATATTGGGTTATTTACACCGAGGGATGGAAAAAATTGCAGAAAACCGAACAATTATACAATATTTGCCTTATGTAACACGTTGGGATTATTTAGCTACTATGTTCACAGAAGCAATAACTGTAAACGGACCGGAACGGTTGGGAAATATTCAAGTACCTAAAAGAGCCAGCTATATCAGAATAATTATGTTGGAGTTGAGTCGTATAGCTTCTCATCTATTATGGCTCGGTCCTTTTATGGCGGATATTGGTGCACAAACTCCCTTTTTCTATATTTTTAGAGAAAGAGAATTAATATATGATCTATTCGAAGCTGCCACTGGTATGAGAATGATGCATAATTATTTTCGTATCGGAGGAGTAGCGGCCGATCTACCTCATGGCTGGATAGATAAATGTTTGGATTTCTGCGATTATTTTTTAACAAGAGTTGCTGAATATCAAAAACTTATTACACGAAATCCTATTTTTTTAGAACGCGTCGAGGGTGTAGGCATTATTGGTAGAGAGGAAGTAATAAATTGGGGTTTATCGGGACCAATGCTGCGAGCTTCCGGAATACAATGGGATCTTCGTAAAGTTGATCATTATGAGTGTTACGACGAATTTGATTGGGAAGTACAGTGGCAAAAAGAAGGAGATTCGTTGGCTCGTTATCTAGTCCGAATTGGTGAAATGATAGAATCCATAAAAATTATTCAACAGGCCCTGGAAGGAATTCCAGGGGGACCCTATGAGAATTTAGAAATACGATACTTTGATACAGAAAGGAATCCGGAATGGAATGATTTTGAATATCGATTTATTAGTAAAAAACCTTCTCCTACATTTGAATTGCCAAAACAAGAACTTTATGTGAGAGTCGAAGCCCCAAAGGGAGAATTGGGAATTTTTCTGATAGGGGATCAGAGTGGTTTTCCTTGGAGATGGAAAATTCGCCCTCCGGGTTTTATCAATTTGCAAATTCTTCCTCAGTTAGTTAAAAGAATGAAATTGGCTGATATTATGACGATACTAGGTAGTATAGATATCATTATGGGAGAAGTTGATCGTTGAAATGATAATTCATACACCAGAAGTACAAGATATTGATTCTTTTTCTAGATTAGAATTTTTAAAAGATGTTTATGGAATTATATGGGTGCTTATTCCTATTTTGATTCTTGTATTGGGAATCACAATAGGCGTACTGGTAATTGTATGGTTAGAAAGAGAAATATCCGCAGGGATACAACAACGCATTGGCCCTGAATACGCTGGCCCTTTGGGAGTTCTTCAAGCTCTAGCCGATGGGGCAAAACTACTTTTCAAAGAAAATATTATTCCATCTAGGGGTGATAATCGTTTATTCAGCATCGGGCCGTCCATAGCAGTCATATCAATTTTATTAAGCTATTCAGTAGTTCCTTTTGGCTATCACCTTGTTTTAGCAGATCTCAATATTGGTGTTTTTTTATGGATTGCCATTTCCAGTATTGCTCCAATTGGACTTCTTATGTCAGGATACGGGTCAAATAATAAATATTCTTTTTTAGGTGGTCTACGAGCTGCTGCTCAATCGATTAGTTATGAAATACCATTAACTTTATGTGTGTTATCAATATCTCTACGTGCGATTCGTTGATACATGGACATACACTTTTCTCTATTCCCTCCTTTCAAGGAAAGGGTTGGAATGAATTGAGTAGATATCTTCATTTTTTTTATTCATTATTCGGATTGATGAACTAAATCAAATAGTTATATGAGTGAAAGAAAACAGCTTATATATAAATTCGCAGTAAAAAGATTAAGTCTCATTTTCTATGTATAAGAGTTAAAGAGTTAAGCGGAAATAAACAAAAGCAGAAGAGACCGGTTCCCCCAAGATTGGTTGATTAGTCATCCTGACTTGAAGCGGGCTCAAAAGATCAACCATATTAAGTTTTCACTATCATTTGTATGTATTACCATATGGGGGGGTTGAGCAAAAACGAGTGGATGGTTAGAAACACCAAAATATGTAAAGGATTAGTAACCGAGATTATGTAAATTCTCCAAAAGGACATTTTTACATAATATACAAAGAATACTAATTGGGGCTTTAAGTTGGTAGAAATGATCAAGCAGTACTCCCCACGACACGATTCCAATCCAGAGTATGCTCCTATCCACCGATTAAATAAATAACTATTGGAAACGAAATAATCCTTTACTTTCTTTTTATTTTGTAACCCTCTTTTTCTCAGAAATAGAAAGAAGAATAGGAATGAAAAAAAAAGAGAAAGAAATCCAATTACAATAAAAGAATAAAAAAAATATCTTTTTTATTCTTTTTTTCTTTTATTCTTTCCCATATACATATTATTTTATTCTTTCCCATATACATATTAATAGATATAAAATTTGTGTCATAATTGATGAATTAATATCGAATTATTTTTCGTAAGTGAAACCAACGGGTTATTGATATTTCTACAATAAGTATTTTATTGAACAGTTAAGTTATTACTGAACAAAGAAGAATTCAAATTATTAAAGAAAGGATGAGATCAATTCAGAAGTACTTTTTATTTATTATTAATTATTTAAATTAATAATTTAAATAATTATAACAGGCAGAATTAAATTGGTCTAATTTTGGACCGTTCGATAGATTTTGACTTAATCCATCCTACAAAGATATTAAGATAAAATAATACTGATGGGGTCCTTAGATTTATTTCCGGCTTTCAAGGAGCCGTATGAGGTGAAAATCTCATGTACGGTTCTGTAATAGCGATGGTAACAGTGATGGTATCACCGACTATAATTATCTAACAGTTTAAGTACAGTTGATATAGTTGAAGCGCAATCCAAATATGGTTTTTGGGGATGGAATTTGTGGCGTCAGCCTATAGGGTTTATCATTTTTATCATTTCGTCCCTAGCAGAATGTGAGAGATTGCCTTTTGATTTACCAGAAGCAGAAGAAGAATTAGTAGCAGGTTATCAAACCGAATACTCGGGTATAAAATTTGGTTTATTTTATGTTGCTTCCTATCTAAACCTATTAGTTTCGTCATTATTTGTCACAGTTCTTTACTTGGGAGGTTGGAATATCTCTATTCCGGACATATATATTTCTGAACTTTTTGAACTAAATAAAACATGTGGCGTTTTTGGAGCGACAATTGGTATCTTTATTACATTAGCTAAAACTTATTTGTTTTTGTTCATTCCTATCACAACAAGATGGACTTTACCGAGGCTAAGAATGGACCAACTATTGAATCTTGGATGGAAATTTCTTTTACCTATTTCTCTAGGTAATCTATTATTAACAACTTCTTCCCAACTCTTTTCGCTGTAAAGGAACATTCTATACTCTATTCACAACTTGTTTCAAACAAGAGAAATAAACAAACATAAAATTATTCATATATATATTAACGATATGTTCTCTATGGTAACTGGTTTCATGAATTATGGTCAACAAACAGTACGAGCTGCAAGGTACATTGGTCAAAGTTTCGTGATTACTTTATCCCACGCAAATCGTTTACCCGTAACTATTCAATATCCTTATGAAAAATTAATCGCCGCGGAGCGTTTCCGCGGTCGAATCCATTTTGAATTTGATAAATGTATTGCTTGTGAAGTATGTGTTCGTGTATGTCCTATAGATTTACCCGTTGTTGATTGGAAATTGGAAACTGACATTCGTAAGAAACGGTTGCTTAATTACAGTATTGATTTCGGAGTCTGCATATTTTGTGGTAATTGCGTTGAGTATTGTCCAACAAATTGTTTATCAATGACTGAAGAATATGAACTTTCTACTTATGATCGTCATGAATTGAATTATAATCAAATTGCTTTGGGTCGTGTACCAATGTCAGTAATTGATGATTATACAATTAGAACAATTTCCAATTCGCCTCAAATAAAAAAATAAGTAAATCTCTTGATTAAAGAATAATTTATAATTACTTTACTAATACTAAGATTTAGTTTTGATCTAATCTAAAGGAATAAGGTTTCTTTCGTTTTGTTTGGTCAATAACTACAAATACCAACTATGGATTGCTTGGTAAAAATCACATCTTAATTTGGATTGAAAAATATATTAATTAATATATTTATCATTTTTCAAAAATATAAAATATATAGTTTCAAATTAGAACTACTTTTTCAGATAAAGAATGAAATTAGTCCAATAATTGTACTTACATTTTATTAATATCTCTTCGGATTTAATTAGGAATTGCTCAAAAATCATAAAAAATTTTTCCTGGTCGGGTCTCAATAAGGTCATGAAAAATATTTCGATTTATTTATTTCTTATTTTACATATAATGGATTTGCCCGGACCAATACACGATTTTCTTTTAGTCTTTTTGGGATCGGTTCTTATACTAGGAGGTATGGGAGTGATATTATTTACCAACCTCATTTATTCTGCCTTTTCATTGGGACTAGTTCTTGTTTGTATATCCCTATTCTATATTCTATTAAACTCCTATTTTGTAGCTGCTGCACAACTACTTATTTACGTGGGAGCTATAAATGTTTTAATCGTATTTGCCGTGATGTTCATGAATGGTTCGGATTATTACAAAGATTTGAATCTTTGGACCGTTGGGGATGGGGTTACTTTGCCAGTTTGTACAAGTATTTTTGTTTTACTCATGATTACTATTACAGATACGTCATGGTACGGGATTATTTGGACTACAAGATCAAATCAGATTGTAGAGCAAGATTTGATAAGTAATAGTCAACAAATTGGAATTCATTTATCAACAGATTTTTTTCTTCCATTCGAATTCGTTTCAATAATTCTTTTAGCGGCTTTGATAGGTGCAATTGCCGTGGCTCGACAGTAAAAAATCTATAGAATTAGTAATAGCAATCCAAATTTAACTCTGTTCTGTTTTATTACATTTATTTTCCTTCAATTAAAGATTGGTTATGGCTAAAATAGAAATTATTTTATTAAAGCTATTCTATAGATCAATAGAATATATTCCCTTGTTCCGTACTTTTTTTATTCTAGTCAATTGAATCTGTTGGATTGTTGTTCAGTTCATTTTTAAATGAATCAAAATTGAGAAGGAGTTGGTCAATGATGCTCGAACATGTACTTGTTTTGAGTGCCTACTTATTTTCTATCGGCATCTATGGATTGATCACGAGCCGAAATATGGTTAGAGCCCTTATGTGTCTTGAACTTATACTGAATGCAGTTAATATAAATTTCGTAACATTTTCTGATTTTTTTGATAGTCGACAATTAAAAGGAAATATTTTCTCCATTTTTGTTATAGCTATTGCAGCCGCTGAAGCAGCTATTGGCCTGGCTATTGTTTCGTCAATTTATCGTAACAGAAAATCAACTCGTATCAATCAATCGAATTTGTTGAATAAGTAGTCTTAATCATATAAATTATAATATTCCTAAATTCGAATTACCATGACCATAATTATGTATAATACATATATTCGAAAATCAAAGTATCTTGGTTCTATCGCATGAGTCGATCAAGAAGTAGATTGATTATAAAAATTCTGATAAATTATTGATTCATCTGGTGTTTAAATATATGATTCATTTCCAAGTTTACTAGATCGAAAATTTCTGACATTCAAAAATTTATAGATCCAATGTCGCATTCAGTAAAGATTTATGATACGTGTATAGGATGTACTCAATGTGTCCGAGCCTGCCCAACGGATGTATTAGAAATGATACCTTGGGACGGATGTAAAGCTAAGCAAATTGCTTCTGCTCCAAGAACAGAGGACTGTGTCGGTTGTAAGAGATGTGAATCCGCCTGTCCAACGGATTTCTTGAGTGTTCGAGTTTATTTATGGCATGAAACAACTCGAAGTATGGGTCTAGCTTATTAATACGTTCCAGAAAACCCTACTTGAATACATTTTATTTTTTTACCTTTACCGACAAAAACCCGCGCTCAAAAAATATTTATTTTGAGTACGGGTTTTTCTGGTCCAAGTTTATCTTGTTTTTACCATGAATTATTTTCCTTGGTTAACGCTAGCTGTAGTTTTGCCAATATCCGCGGGTTCCTTAATTTTCTTTCTCCCTCATAGAGGAAATAAGGTAATTAGGTGGTATACAATAGGTATATGCATAGTGGAACTCCTTATAACAACCTATGCATTCGGTTATCGTTTCAAATTGGATGATCCATTAATGCAATTGACAGAGGATTATAAATGGATCGATTTTTTTGATTTTTACTGGAGATTGGGAATAGATGGAATTTCTATAGGACCTATTTTACTGACAGGATTTATTACAACTTTAGCAACTTTAGCGGCTCGGCCGGTTACTCGGGATTCCCGACTATTCCATTTCCTGATGTTAGCAATGTATAGTGGTCAAATAGGACTTTTTTCTTCTCGAGACCTTTTACTTTTTTTCATCATGTGGGAGTTAGAATTAATTCCAGTTTATCTACTTATATCCATGTGGGGGGGAAAGAAACGTTTGTATTCAGCTACAAAATTTATTTTGTACACTGCAGGAAGTTCCGTTTTTTTATTAATGGGAGTTTTGAGTATTGGTTTATATGGTTCCAATGAACCAACATTAAATTTTGAAACATCAGCTAATCAATCGTATCCCGTAGCACTGGAAATAATATTCTATATTGGCTTTCTTATTGCTTTTGCTGTCAAATTACCGATCATACCCTTACATACATGGTTACCAGACACCCATGGAGAGGCGCATTACAGTACTTGTATGCTTTTAGCCGGAATCTTATTAAAAATGGGAGCATATGGATTGATTCGGATCAATATGGAATTATTACCCCACGCCCATTCTATATTTTCTCCCTGGTTGATAATAGTAGGCACAATTCAAATAATCTATGCAGCTTTAACATCTCCTGGTCAGCGTAATTTAAAAAAAAGAATAGCCTACTCTTCTGTATCTCATATGGGTTTCATAATTATAGGAATTGGGTCTATAAGCGATACGGGACTCAATGGAGCCATTTTACAAATAATCTCTCACGGATTTATTGGCGCAGCGCTTTTTTTCTTGGCCGGAACGAGTTATGATAGAATACGTCTTGTTTATCTCGACGCAATGGGCGGAATGGCTATCGCACTTCCAAAAATATTCACGACTTTCAGTATCGTATCAATGGCTTCTCTTGCATTACCGGGCATGAGCGGTTTTGTTGCCGAATTGATAGTTTTTTTTGGAATACTTACTAGCCAAAAATATCTTTTAATGACAAAAGTATTAATTACTTTTGTAATGGCAATTGGAATGATATTAACTCCAATTTATTTATTATCTATGTTACGTCAGATGTTCTATGGATACAAGCTTTTTAATGCCCAAAACTCTTATTTTTTTGATTCTGGACCGCGAGAATTATTTGTGTCGATCTCCATCCTTTTACCGGTAATAGGTATTGGTGTTTATCCCGATTTCGTTTTCTCATTATCAATTGACAAGGTCGAAGCTATTATATCCAATTATTTTTATCGATAGTTTTTGTGAGTAAACGAAAAGATTAAACTGAAATCTCCCAATTTTAAAAATAGTTGATTGTACAATAAAAAAATAAGTATTTTTTCTTCTCGATAAGTTCAAAGTTAAATAACTTAATTGGAATTATATTATAACTAGATCTATTTGGCATTTGTGAGAACCATTTGAATCAAATAATGGAAATGGAATGATTCAAATGGTTCTTGACGGTTTACATGAAGTTTTCGTATATATATACACGTATGCCGTCCTATGTTTCTATTCGTCAAGTCCTTTATTCAATTCAATTAGATATTAATGTAAATGAACCATAACTATGCAACCCTATTCCTAATAGATTAACCCCAAAATAGCATATCCAAATTATAAGAAATCCCATTGAGGCCACAATTGCAGAATTTACACTTTCAAAATTTTTATTTGTTCTAATATGTAAATAAATCGCGAATACGGTCCAAGTAATAAATGCCCAAGTCTCCTTTGGATCCCAATTCCAATATGATCCCCATGCTTCATTAGCCCACACTGCTCCCGAAAGAATACCTACGGTTAAAAAGATAAACCCTAGACTAATAATACGATAACTCCACCGGTCCAATTTTTGAATCAATTGATACCTATAATAATTTTGAGACGAAATAAAAGAAGTGTTTCGTAAGACATTGTTTCTGTCGTTCACGTATTGAATCTCACCAAAGTAAAATGACTGATTTATTAAAGTATTGCTTTTACTAAAAATCCGTAGGAATTTTCGAAATGTAATCACTAGAAGAGCTAGTGATAATAATGATCCACACAAAAGAGCTGCATAGCTCAATACCATCATACTTACGTGCATCATTAACCAATGGGATTGGAGAGCGGGTACTAATATTGCGGACTGGTGGATTTCGGTTAAAAGACCAGAAGTAGCAAAAACTTGAGTAAAAATAACACTTGGCGCAGTTATTACGCTTAAATGGTTTTTCTTTTTTTTTAAATACGGAATCATATGAATAATAGAAAAACTCCACGAAAGAAAAATTAATGATTCATATAAATCGCTTAATGGTAAATGTCCAAAATACATCCAACGAGTAACTAATAATCCTGTTATGCAGAAAAAAGTAGCTATCATCCCCTTTTCTGACGAATCATATAGGCCTGCTATTTCATCGACTAATAAAGTTATCAAATGAATGGTAATTACAATTGATACGATCGAAAAGGATATATGAGTTAATATATGCTCTAAAGTTGAAAATATCATAAAAATTATTAAATAAAGGGTCCCTCAATTATAGGAATTGAAATCGGGAATTGAATTAATTATAGCACTTACTCTTTTAGAAGATGCCATGCCGCCACTCGGACTCGAACCGAGATGCTCTAGCACTGCTTCCTAAGAGCAGCGTGTCTACCGATTTCACCATAGCGGCTTATTCGAAATCATAATAACCTATTTTTATCCAATCGTCGAGATTGAAGGAGTTTCTTCAATACAATATTTTTTTTAGGAAACCATTCAAATTGATGAATAAAAACTTGTTTAAAAATTAGAGATTTTTTCGTTAATTTATTTTTTTAAAATGTAAATTTTATTTAACTGAACTAACAATGTGGTTTGTCGGAGGTTATTACTTTCTGCTCTCCTCAAATGTAACAGTTGTAACTAAATAATTTTTACTTCAATCCATATCCATGGATAGAACTAAAAACAATGTTCTGTCTCGTTTGCATTTTTAATCTAACATAATAAATTTATTTTTTTGATGAAGAAAAAAAGAAAATTTTAACATAATTTCAATGATCCACTCAAGATATTTATGTAAATATTTGCATAGTTAGTTTTGTATTAATCGTTAGGGATTTTCGTTGTGTAGAGAATTTGTGTTAAAATTTAACAAACCAATTAAGTTAGGTATTAGTATAGGTGTATCAATCATATAAAGAAAATTTCGATAGAAATTGTATCCTACTTTAAAAATACTTTATAAATTAAAAATTATATCTTAATCGATCTTACAATCGAAACATAGGATATAAAATAGATCACTAAAAATTTGTACATTCGCCATATAATGTAATGACCTAAAAATGTAAAAAGGACTTTTATAAATTTAATTGGGTTAAGGAGTCTATTATAGTGATAATAATTTCGAAAAATAATGGTTTAGAAGATTATAAAACACATTTTAACCTTAATAAAAAAGTTTAGTTTCAACGACCTCTTCTCTTCGTTATAAAAAAAAAAATACAACTAAAAAAGAAATTTATTTTTATTAGTGAGTCAAGTCGATGGGGAAAGTTATAATCCCCATCCTGAAAATGATAAAACATACTAAAACGAAAGGTGAAATCTTGTGCTTGCGTATATCCTTTTTTTTTAAGTACCGTTCATTTTTCGAATTCAGTAGACAAAAGAATTATTATCTATATTAGAAACGAAAGCAAAAAGATGTCTTCAAATTAAAGTAAATAAATAAAAAAAAAAAATTAGATTACTTTTATAATTAGACCGAGTCAGATTATTTATTTGTTACACAAAAAAAACTTTTAGAACTCCCGGTAGAAAGAGATTTCGCTAATGAAAAAGCTTTCAATGCTGCCCGATATCCCTTCCTTTTCCAAATATTTTTACGAATACGTTTTTTTGAAATAGAGGTGCGTTTTTTTGGAACTGCCATTAAAAAATTATAATAGGTTCTTCAGTTGGATGTGAAAGACATCTAGTGTTTAAAATCCATTGTTCTTTACTATTCTCTATCTATTTATTCTTTAAATTATACTACCTTCATAAAATAAAAAGGGGGTGTAAAAATCGCCTAAAATATTACTAAGAACAATAAGATCTACTATGCCAAATAGATTGAAGTCGATAAAATGAAAAAATACAATACAAACAAAAAAGATAAGATTGTGCATTACGTTTTCTCTATATTTTCGTCGTGTTACATTTATACATGTAATAAACTAAATAAAAAAGTTTAATAACCCAACCCCTATCCCCTATCTCGCTTAATTTTAAAAACTTAAAGAATTTTTTTTTCTATTATATTAATTTATTTAATTGGTCAAGCTCGAAGAAAGAGTACAACCATTTTATTATTTTCTAATTCGAATTAGACTAGTAGTTAATCTGTTAAAGTCTACAAAATACATAATTTTTTATTTTTAATTTATAAAATGCATTTTATTTGCCCTTTTTTTACGTAAAATAAAGTGGTGGATATCCTAGTATTTCCGAGAAATAGCTTTTATTGTAATAGAAGAGAATAAAATTTGTTATAAAACAAATGGCTTAATGATGCTGAATAACCTAATTACAATAACTAGTTTTTATGGGTCAAGTTATGGACTTTATGTATGATTCATATCAAATAATGTTTGGTCTAATTATTTTTCCTTGCTCTATAGATATAAATAAATTATTGTAATACGTAATAATTAGAATGAAAATTGAAATTTTTTAGATCTTCATAAAATTGTACTAAAAAATTTTATATTAACAGTTCAACATTAATAAAAACAAAAATACGTATGACCAATTATAGCCTCTTGATTTTTAATATTTGAAATAGTTTACAAAGATTCAGAATAATTAAGGCTAAAAAATTCTATTTAAGTTTTATTTTATATATCTTAATTTTTTTTTTATTAACCGAACCCCTTTCAAAAGAAAAGAACTAAGAACCGGTGAATCAGAAACAATTAATTAATTAAGATAAATTCGTTTATTTCTTTTTTTATGGAATATATATATCAATATTCATGGATTCTACCTTTCATTCCACTTCCAGTTCCTATGTTAATTGGAGCAGGACTTCTACTTTTTCCAACGGCAACAAAAAATCTTCGTCGTATGTGGGCTTTTCCGAGTGTTTTATTGTTAAGTATAGTTATGGTTTTTGCAGCCTATTTTTCTATTCAGCAAATAAATAAGAATTCTGTCTATCAATATGTATGGTCTTGGACCATCAATAATGATTTTTCTTTAGAATTTGGCTGCTTGGTTGATCCACTTACTTCTATTATGTCAATATTAATCACTACTGTTGGAATTATGGTTCTTATTTATAGTGACAATTATATGTCTCATGATCAAGGATATTTGAGATTTTTTGCTTATATGAGTTTTTCCAATACTTCAATGTTGGGATTAGTTACTAGTTCTAATTTGATACAAATTTATATTTTTTGGGAATTAGTTGGAATGTGTTCTTATCTATTAATAGGTTTTTGGTTCACACGACCTAGTGCGGCGAATGCCTGTCAAAAAGCGTTTGTAACTAATCGCGTCGGGGATTTTGGTTTATTATTAGGAATTTTGGGTTTTTATTGGATAACTGGTAGTT